AAAAAGCCCCTTCATTAGGGGGTAGAAAAGTCCTACTATAAAACTATAAAAAAGAAGGTGGGCTGGAATCAACACATTGATTCTTTTTTTCTTTTCGCAATTTTTTTTGAACCGTATGCATCCAAAGGTGCGTGTACGGTTCCTAAGGGATAAAATTTTGTCCTAATCAACCGACTTTATCGAGAAAGATTACTTTTTTTAGGCCAAACGGTTGATAGCGAGATCTCAAACCAACTTATTGGTCTCATGGTATATCTCAGTATAGAGGATGAGACCAGGGATCTTTATTTGTTTATAAACTCTCCCGGCGGGTGGGTAATACCCGGAGTAGCAATTTATGATACTATGCAATTTGTGCCACCAGATGTACATACAATATGCATGGGATTAGCCGCTTCAATGGGATCCTTGATCCTGGTCGGAGGAGAAATTACCAAACGTATAGCATTCCCTCACGCTTGGCGCCAATGAGTTTTTTATTTGAGAGAAAAAAGAAGACTATGCCTTCGCGATATGTAATATGAATAAGAATTCATATCATAATATTAAGTAATAATAGCATGGCACTTCGAGTTCGATATGAACAAACCATTATTGTTTTTTCATAACATGAGATTATGTATCGGACGAGTAATATGAGACAAAAGTTATTTCCGATTTGATCTTATCTATCCGGGGTTCATTTCAGCGTCACAAACTTTTTTGTTTTCACGCCAGAAGTCTCTTTCCCGTATTTATGTTATGAAAGAGTACTAAAATGAAAAAAAAAATATCATTTTCAAAAAGAAACTTTGGGATTGCTGAATCACATACGAGATAAATGGTAAATGTAGAAAGCAACGGAACCATCATAGTATTTTTTAACTCCCCCGAAAAGAAGGGTGGTAAATGGATCATTTAACGATTTGGGTCTGATGGATCCGATTTCTCTTTTTGCTCGACGGAAAGGAAAAGTAAATTCCATTGTGGAGCCGTATGCACAAAAATGCCTGTACGGTTGTTCAATTATATATCTATTCTTATTTTATTCTTGTTATTCCTTCATCCGATCGTACGAGATCGAGGAACCATTCATTATGTTATATCATCAGGGTAATGATCCACCAACCTGCTAGTTCTTTTTATGAGGCACAAGCAGGAGAATTTGTCCTAGAAGCGGAAGAACTGCTGAAACTCCGCGAAACCCTCACAAGGGTTTATGTACAAAGAACGGGCAACCCCTTATGGGTTGTATCCGAAGACATGGAAAGGGATGTTTTTATGTCAGCAACAGAAGCCCAAGCTCATGGAATTGTTGATCTTGTAGCAGTCGAAAATGCCGGGGATTCCGCGTAAATCCGCGATTCCATTTTGAACTATAATTCGAATGAACCGAAATTTAATATTTTATCTGCTTACCGGGATAAAATAAGTGAAAAAATAGAAATAATTCATAATCATCTGGTTAGGATTGATCTAAACCAGCCCATTTTATATATGATTTAGCATGCCAACTATTAAACAACTTATTAGAAACACAAGACAGCCAATAAAAAATGTAACAAAATCCCCCGCTCTTCGGGGATGTCCTCAGCGTCGAGGAACATGTACTAGGGTGTATGTGCGACTCGTTCAGATCATGAGCTGGAACAAAATAAAGGGAAAAAATTTTCCAGTATCAATGACCAGTACCAATGAATAGGGTGGAAGAATTCCATTCAATATATAAATCTAAAAAAACCTCCATTGCATATGAAATTTATGGTTTCTATTGGTGCAAATCCAATCACCTCAATTGGAGATGAGAAGCAATTCCCCATTGGTAGCAAATGGTTATCCATTAAGCGGGGGAAATAGTATTCTAGTATTTAAGAAGCAAAAGAATTATGCTCCCACTCTTGCAAGAACGGACTAACAGGGTCAGCTACCTAGCCAACCTTTGTAATTAAATACCGTTACTGTATGGGTAGATCTCATTGTGAAAAGACCTATTACTGGATAATTCATGGGTAGAGTCAAAGAATGTGAACTGTACAAGTTACTAATAACATTGATGAAATGAGGGAAGGGGCTCCGGTGTATAGAGAGGACTTCACCGTTTAAGAAGCAGCCATAGAAACGACGGAACCCGCTATTTATTTATCCATTTACCTTTACTATTTATTGATACTTTATACTATAATTTACAATTTACTATTTTGCTTTGCCAGTATCAATAAAATTTATTATTTCGAGGTTAAATGCCTGGAAAAAATCGTGGTTGGGAAGGTCATAGTAGCAAAAGCCATTGGAATTTTTTTTTTCTTTATACATCGGAAGAATCCGTTTTGCTATTAATAGACCAGAAAAGGGGAAAAGAATGACTGAAAGAAAATAAATCAATTAGTTATTCATCAAAGTTTAATTTGATTCAATGACCAGAATTAGACGAGGGTATATAGCTCGGAGACGTAGAACAAAAATTCGTTTATTTGCATCAACCTTTCGAGGGACTCATTCAAGGCTTACTCGAACTACTATTCAACAGAAAATGAGAGCCTTGGTTTCTGCTCATCGGGATAGGGGCAGGCAAAAGAGAAATTTTCGTCGTTTGTGGATCACTCGGATAAATGCAGCAATTCGTGAGAGCAGGGTATACTATAGTTATAGTAGATCAATACATGATCTGTACAGGGGGCAGTTGCTTCTTAATCGTAAAATACTTGCACAAATAGCCATATCAAATACGAATTGTCTTTACATGATTTCCAACAAGATCCTTAAATAAGGAGATTGTAAGGAATACGCCGTAAGGAGATTGTAAGGAATACGCCGTAATGATTTAAACGGGGGCCCCGGAGAATGAGCTCCGGGAAGGTAGAGTATAAATTAATATGATAAATATAAATTATAAATAATGAATACGTTTCAATAAAAAAGATTTCTTTTTTTTTTTTACGATTTTTTCTTACGACGTGAGAATCCAATCTGGATTCTCTAATTTTTCGAACAAAAAATCAATCTGAGTTGGAGTTCGGATTGGAATTTTGATTCAATTGCAATTGAGGAATAGGCCTATCTATTTATTTCTAGTTCGAGGACCTGTAGTTCTAGGAGTCGACTCGGTTCTCTCAAATTGTTTCTCATTATTAAGAAAAGGTAACAAAGATAAAATACGAGCTTGTTTTATAGCAATAGTAATTAATCGTTGTTGTTTCAAAGGCAATCTATTCACTCGTCTCGATAATATTTTTCCTTGTTCACTAATAAATCGACTAATTAAACTCATGTTTCTATAATCAATTCGATCCCCCGACCCAATTGGGGGCAAACGCCTACGAAAAGATCGCTTGGATTTAAGAAAAAGTCGCTTGGATTTATCCATGGTTTATTCCTTATCTTTAAAATCCTATTTCTTATTCTTAATTCTAATTTGGGATCCGACCGAAATAGGATTTGGTTGTTTTATTTTTATAGTTTATTTAATTATATTATGTAATTATTGTGTAATTGATTCCTGTTCCTTGTAGTGGTTAGAGGTTACACACGCGTTACGTTTTATCTATTTCTTTATCTCCCCATGAATCATATGCTTGTAACAATAGGGACAAAATTTTCTCAATTCCAGTCGACTAGGCGTATTGTGTCGATTCTTTTGAGTAATATATCTGGAAATGCCCCGCGATTTCTTATTAATATCGTTTCGGACACAACTGTTACATTCCAAAATAACTCTTACTCTGACATCTTTACCCTTGGCCATGAACCTCCTTTTTGATTTTGGATTCACTCAACTCTTCCATTTTCGATCTGAAACGAAGAAGAAAAAAGAAGTTGCTAACTCGAAATTAAATTATGAAATATTTTATTTCAATCAATCGAGAAATAATAAAATTAATATAAATTTATAAATTATAAATAAAGTCAAAGTATTGTATTTGTATTAAAGTATAAAGTAAAGTAATAAGTAATACAAGGATTTCTAACTATCAATTAGTTCTAGAGTATTTCATTTAAGTATCTTGTATGCTTTTGTTGTCCTCGACCCTTATTTCCATTTCTGTTCTCCCTCTATTAATTCAGCCTGAACCCGAGTTTCATTACGGTTGAATCTTCTTTGATTCTTTCTCTTTCCTTCTTTTTTTTATCCTAAAAAACTGACAGAAAGAACAAAACAAAAAAAGGGGGTTAGTCACAGATAATTTATTGTATATCTAATCTTCTTCATACCTAACTAGAATGAAAAAAAGGGGAATGTCAACGCATCTGGGAATAACCGATTTATCTCTATCAATAGACCTGCTAAAGACCCGAACCATAGAGTGCTTAACACGGGTGCCACAGAGAGATATGTTTTTATATCTCGCATTGAAAATCCTCCTTTTTTATTGTAATACATATATGATCAGATACATATGTAGTTAAGGATCACTTGTATTTGTACGCGGAATCCCTAACTAAAATTTATATATATATAACGACCCGGTAGATTATATTTTCCTTTCTTTACAACAGAAAAAGACGTCCACTTACTTTCTGAACATTAATGATATATTATATATAATTATTTTGTTATTTTATTCTATTTTATTCTTTGTATTATGTATTATATATATATCTATTTTATTCTTTGTATTATGTATTAGTATTATATTATATAATATAAATATATATATAATTATATAATATATAATTATATTATAATTATATGTTATATGAGAATGAGACGAAAAAGAAGAAATGGCAAAAGAAATTGTATATCACTGGGGTCAATAACGATGTGGAAAACAAGACGGGAATTCTCTACAATGACACTGTAAGCCAATTGAAAGGGATGTAGCGCAGCTTGGTAGCGCGTTTGTTTTGGGTACAAAATGTCACGGGTTCAAATCCTGTCATCCCTATCTATTATTTCTTCTATGTGCAGTAATGAAGGATCAATTGAGATCAATGAAAATTGGACATACATAATCCTTTATGATACTATATGCATGCAAGATATAGTGGGGGTTACAAAAAAATTCCTTTATTTCTATTTTTTA